TGAATGATAAGAAACTAAATTATAACTTCGAATATTCAAGGAATATTTGTACATTCTCTTCTAGCTCAAACGGAGGAATTGAGGTTTCATTCGTATTCTTATGGATAGGCTAATAAATAAAAAGAAATAAAAGACAATACATCATTGAGATTCTCGAGTTTTGAAGAGACTTTTTTATTGTATTTCGGACGAGCTGAGACAATAGGATGAACAACAAGGGTTCTGTACCGTGAACTTTGTATCGCGCACATCACTTAGATGAACTCTAGAGAGTCGCATAGAAGGGAATGAAGAAATGGAATATGAAAGAGAATACAACGAAATAAATGAAAGGGGATCTAATTCTATTTGTACTGTAGCTGAGATGAGTCTTGGTTATTTCTAGCCTTGAACTCCTCTAGACCAGACTTTTTGTTGGGCCTTTCAACCAACTATATTAATATTTTAATAAAAGATGTTTCTTTTAATAAAATAGAATATGTATCTTTTAATAAAATATGTATGAAGTATTAACATTCTTTTTGAATGTGAGGAGCCACAGTGTGAACAAATAAAAAAGAAGAGGAAAGATAAGCAAATTTTTTCTTTTACTACAAATTTTTTCTTTTACTACATTATAATAGACACATTAGAATATACTCTTTGCTCATTTAAAAAAGATAAAATAAATACAAAATAAAATAAATAAAATAAAAAGAGGGTTTACTCCCAGATACTTAGCTAGATAAGTATGTATTATGTCGATCCATACCAATTAATTTGTAGAGTAGATACTCATACAAATGAATCATATGCCAGGAACCAGATTTGAACTGGTGACACGAGGATTTTCAGTCCTCTGCTCTACCAACTGAGCTATCCCGACCATTACCGACGCTTTATCCTCATAATACTAGATGACTTGGGTCTATGTCAATTAAAAATGAAAACAAAAAAAAAACGAAAAAAAAAGTATTAAATTAAATTAAAAGTCTCGAACGGAAATTTCTTGGATCTTTAAAAGGAAGACTTTGTCAATTTCCATATGAGTAATCATATGGATTATGAATCATTCAAATAGGTATTCCTTGCTCAAGAGATTTGTACGTATATCATATATATATCACAATATATCACAAGACTTGTGCTGTGATAAGAGAACAAAATTCTGCTAGGATACGCTTGTAAAATGGCAAAGAATAGGATGAATGAGAAACAGAAGGAACTTTGAACCACTAACAAAAAAAAAGGGTAGGATAAAATAAATAGATAGCAAACGGACTTTTTGGGGTTGGGGATAGAGGGACTTGAACCCTCACGATTTTTAAAGTCGACGGATTTTCCTCTTACTATAAATTTCATTGTTGTCGGTATTGATATTGACATGTAGAACGGGACTCTATCTTTATTCTCGTCCGATTAATCAGTTTTTCAAAAGATTTATCAGACTATGGAGTGAATGATTTGATTAATGAATATTCTATTCGATTCTTTCTTCAACTTGGAATCGATTCACAACAATTCTTTTTATTTTTCATATAAATAGATTTTGCATATAAAAAAAATACGGGTTCGGGTCGTCTTTTTTGAGATAGTTTTTCGTTAGTATACCTATTTTTTTTTATTATTTATTTAATTATTTATTTAATTTATATGGGTATATCTTTATATAGGTATATCTTGCATCCTTTCTGGAGTTTCGATATAAGGATTCCTTTACCAACAGTCAACCCCATTTGTTAGAATAGCTTCCATTGAGTCTCTGCACCTATCCTTTCCTTTTTTTATTATTCTCGCTTGCTGAACTTTTGTTTCTGTTTATTTTCGTAAAATAAAATAATAGGATTTGGCTCAGGATTGCCCATTTTTCATTCCAGGGTTTCTCTGAATTTGAAAGTTATCACTTAGTAGGTTTCCATACCAAGGCTCAATCCAATTAAGTCCGTAGCGTCTACCGATTTCGCCATATCCCCTTTGTGTCTTGAGATTAGGATCTCATTAGGATGCCCTTCCTTCCCCCCTTCTCCCTCCTTCCCCCCTTCTCCCTCCTTCCCCCCTTCTCCCTCCTTCCCCCCTTCTCCCTCCTTTCCCCTTTCTTTCATTTGTTTATTTTCTTTCTTTTTATGCGATTTAGTAGATATAGATAGTGATTCTTATATCGAAGGGTCTTTCCCTATTTTTTTTATTTCTTTTCTTGTTTATCTTCTTTCGTCTCTATTGGAGACCCGTATTTATTTTTATTTGGTCCAATCAGAAAATATTTTATCATTTCTGTATTCGCAATTCAATATGGATGGGTATTCCATAACATATATATGCCACTCTTACTCTCAGTTTTCTCAGGCAATTTGGTGGAATACTCGAACGGTCGATTCTTTTTTCGTCTTAGCTTCCGCCTTTATGAATGAAAACAAAAGACAAATGAAAGGAGTCTCCCATTATGAATGATCTGGATTTCATTTCTATTTCGAATTCGAATTATCTCTATTTAGAACTCTAAACTAAATAGAATAATAAAATA